TTATTTCGTATCCACCCTTTTCTTTACGTACTATTTTACTTACTATACCCGTGGTTGTAGCATTATAAACTGTATTGTTACTCTTGCTCCCATCGGGATAAATCTGACCCCTTCCCCGATTCCCACCTACATATATGGGATATTTTAAGAAATGAACATCTTTCTTCACAGCGGGGTCCGGAGAAAGGATAGGGAAGACAATTTCACTATATTTCTGACCGGGAGCGGGACCTATAACAAGAATATTTCTTTTAGTGGGCCTATAATTCTGAAAAGAAAGATTGCCTATCTTTTCTTTCATCTCAGGAGAAATACGATCGGGAGGAGCTAATTCAAATCCCTCTGGTAAAATAAGAACAGCCCCTACATTCAAACCTCCCTTTTTACCATTAGCAAGAACTTGTTTCAGTTGCATATCATAAGGGATTCTAACAACTGCTTCGAATACAGTATCAGGAAGTACAGCTTGTGGAACTTCAATATCCACAGGCTTATTAGCTAAATGACAATTAGCACATACAATTCGTCCAGTCGCTTCGCGCGGATTTTCATAACCTTTCTGCGCAAAAATGGGATATGCGTTTGAAATGGATGTATGAGTTATTATATATATCATAATCGATACAGAAATAGATCGAGTTATCTGTTCCCTTACCAAAAAAAAAGTATTTCTATTTTGCATGATCCAATTATTGATCTCGAAATTTCTACAATAAATTAGGTAGGTAGCTAATATAGTTCCCTATCCATGAGTCTGGCATTGTAATCGAATAATTGTACTAGAATATCCAAGAATACTTTGAAGAGCTAGAAATATAAAGAATAAGTAAGATTGAAATACTTTATTTATGCATAAAGAAAAGAAACTTTTTGAGTTGATTGATAACAAAATATTAAATGACTTCTTTATTCATTCATTGAATGATAAATGACCACAAGTGAAGGAGATACACGATTTAAATAATGGAAAATCCAATATTTCACAATTGTATCTAGAATAACTGGAAAAGTGGAAACAAGACCAGATATTATTTTTTCATTATGAGCCAACCCAAAATCGTTGTAAAACGAACCAATCATTAGTTCCCAACCGTGAGGCGAGTGGAATCCAATCCATAAATCAGTAACTAATAGAATTGAAAAAGCTTTTATTGTGTCACTTAGATTATAAAGAAATTCCTGAACCCAAGAATTAAGAATGGAAAGTTCTTTACTACGCATAATAAAATAACCACTTAGAATAGTGAAACAGATTATATTTGTCGAAAAATGCAAAAATATATGTAAATTATATTCACTGCGTGTTTTGACCAATTGCATAATTTCTTTATGGATTCCTATCCGAAACTTTTCTAGATGTGTCCCCGGGTATTCCTTTATTATTTCATCTAATAAGAATAATTCTTGTAATTCTATGAATGTTTCTACAATCTTTTTTTCTTGAATATCATTCAAAAGCGTTTCAGATTGCCCGATATTCCACCAATCAGTAATCCAAGGTTCCAAATATTTATTAAACGCTAGAGAGACCCACCAGGGCAAAAATACTATAAATGCAAGATAAGGAAGAGAGGTTAATGTTTTCTTTTTTTTCACTTTTGATCTCTGAATTGTTACTGAAGTTACTTTATTCGTCAACTTTATCTTATTTTTAAAGCATGATTTCTATAACAAGATATGGAACCTATGGATCTATTCCCTATTTTTGTATAATTTTTTAATCCTTAAATGTAGAAAAAAGAGGGAAATAGAAAAAAAAAAGATTTACTTTGGATCAGAAAAGAATAATAAGCAAATGTTGTTCTCAAATATTCCAATTGGACAAATTTAAACCAATTGAATCTCTGTTTGTTATTTTTGCTGAATACTAAAAAAACTTTAAATGACAAATAAAATTTTGATTTCCAGACAAAAAAATGAAGTGGGTACCTAAAAGTTCTTATTTCAAAAAATTTCAATCGGTACATCCAAGAAATCGGCCAATTCCACAGCTTTTTGTTCGATTTGTCGTGGAGTAAAATTCTCATCAGTATTAATTAAGGGAATCACTCCCTGACCCCATATTTCTATATAAAGAACACGACGAGGATAAAGAATTGTTTTACTCTCTATTTTGATTGCTTGGATATCCTTGATAAAGAAACGAAGAAAAATTCGACGGTTTTTTCCAGGAAATCCCCAACGAAAAATACATCCTATTCCTTCTTTTCTATCAAATCGATCATAACCACTACCGATATTCAACAACATTGTACACCATAAATAGGAGCTAATAAATAAACCCGCGATTCCATAGAAAGACATCACAATTCCTTGTGGAAAAAAAACAATTTGCTCATAGGGAAATACAGATATCAAATTCCTACCAAGATAACTGGAAGTTCCAACTATTAAAAATCCTAACGAACCTAAAAAAAGGATACAGGCCCAGCAAAAATTACTTGTTTTTCTAGATCCTCTTATAAGTTCTATCCATATATGTTCTGATCGCCAATTCATATTCTACTATACTAGATCCTCTTGTATTTGATTGAAATTCAGAGAATAATTCAAATTCATTTGATTTTTATTTTCTTGCCCCCGAAGTAACTTTCATCAATTAGTACTATTACTATTTTATTGTGAACCATTAGCAACAGTTGGTTAAATAGATTTCCAGTTTATATTTTACATATTAATTGATCTTCTTCCCTTTTTAATTAGCTATATCCCTATATAGAGGATTTAGTCATATATCATGTATCCATTAATAGCTCTTTCTTTTTTTTTTTGATAAGGAACCACATATCATACCATAATTCACTAAACTTAAACCCTTATTATGATTTAGTGTTGAAATTAATTGATCAGACTTGTTCCGATCGCACGCATCTAGACAATCTTATTTTTTTGGACAAAAAAAAATAAAGAAGCCATTGCAATTGCAGGAAATACTAGGCCCACTAAGGGCACAAAAAGAGAGGGTAAATTTAGATTTGTCATAGAATACATGCCTCGATTTAATATTTGTACCTCTTATAAGGAAAGATATCTTATGATAAGTATATCTATTATAAAATAATATTAAGTAATTAATAAGTGCAAGGAATAAGGAATATAGAAATAAATTAAGTGTACCCTTTTTAATTTATACACAAATATGTATGATAATCGACTCTAATCCTTTTTTTATTCTTCTTTCGTTCTTATCTTAAAAATAAGATTCTAAATTTACGACTCTAATTAATCTAATACATTAATCTAATACAGGGATTTCTAATAAAAAAGAAAAGTGGATTCTCAGAGAATATAGAAATTACTTTTATTCCCTATTTAATTTATTTTAAATTTTTGTATCCCCTGCTATATTTATGTATTATTCACTATTATTATTTTATTTAAATATACATTTTCATATACTAACATATTCTAATTTAATTACTTATTTTCAATTTTAATAGAATTAAATCCTAAGAAAATATAAATAATATTAATGAAAATAATATAAAAATTCCAATTAATTAAGACTATACTAAGACAGAATAAGAGCGGCATTTTTTTCCCTAATTCCTTTCCTATTTAAATTTCTGTAAGAAAGAATCTTATTTATTTAATAGAGAGTGATTAATTACTAATAATGAATGCCGGTAGAATAAAAGAAGACCCTGGGAAAAAAAATTATCTTAATTTTTGTATTCTTACTACAAGTGGACTTATGTGACCCAAGAAAACGCCATTCTTCTTATTTCTTTGATTACAATGAATTAAATACTTGTTCGCTATAAACTAAAAATAATTAAATAACTTGAAAATTTTTTTCTATTCAAAACCTTATAAGAACCCATGTAACTGAAATAACTCATTCAGAACACCCTTTAAAAGATAACGTGGTACGATTGAATCGAATAAGCCTTTACGGAATAAATACTCAGACACTTGTAACTTCTCGGGTACTCCTTTCTGTAATGTTTGTTCAATTATTCGTTTACCCGCAAACGCAATGTAAGTATTAGGCTCAGAAATGATGACATCTCCCAACATAGCAAAACTGGCTGTAACTCCGCCAGCTGTAGGAGATGTAAGAATTGATACATAGAATAATTTTTTATTTAATTGATAATTATATGAAGCAGAAGAAATTTTAGCCATTTGCATCAAGCTCAAACTACCTTCTTGCATGCGCGCTCCTCCAGAAGCACACACGATAACAACGGGTATAGATTTCTTAATAGCATATTCGATTAAACGAGTGATTTTCTCGCCTACTGCAGATCCCATACTACCCCCCATAAACTTAAAATCCATAACCCCAATTGCTATCTTGATAGCATTTAGTTGACCTAAACCTGTTTGAACAGCTTCAGTTAAACCGGTCTTTTTTTTATAAAAACGGATACGATCCTTATAAGGATTTCTCTTGGAATGAAATCTAAGGGGGTCCCTAGATACCAAATTATCATTTATGGGATTCCAAGTTCCTGGATCAATCAAAAGCGTTATTCTATTGGAACTACTCATTTGAAAATGATATCCACAAAAGTCACAAATATCCATTTGTGCTGCAAAAGATTTTGTATAACTTAATATATGACAATTTTGGCATTGAGCCCATAAATGGTTGTATTCCTTTTTCATATCCAACTCAAAAATCTTAAGGCTTTTTCTTTTTTTTTTTCTTCTACTTCTATGAGAATAACTACGAGTTCTCATGCTAGAACTTTTATTTTTTATTTTTTTATTTTTTATTTTTTTATTTTTTTTAATACAAATAAACTTCTTTTTAATATAAATAAAATTCTTTTTAAGTTTAATACAAATAGAATTCGAAAGAGAACTGTCATTGTCAGTATCTCCCTTAATGTAAGTACGGATTTCAAAATGAAGATAACTATTAATCCAACTATTATTACAACTAGATTGAGTATCAGACATGTAATTATAATAATAACTCTTAAATCCACGAATCGGACAACTAGATAAATTCAGATAGTTAGAAAAAAAACTTTCTAGTTTATTCATAAAAGAAATAGAATTGTTAATCTTAATCTTTAAAATACTATTTTTAATATCCAAATATACTGAAAAACCGTCGCCATTATTATCTATAATTAAAAAAGTGTCATCGGAGATCAAACTCCAAGAGTCCCTAATATTAACTAAATAATCAACACTACCGCAATTACAACTCGTACTAGCACTCAATTTTTTTTTTTTATTTGTATCGTTTAGAATGAGGTTATCATTTTCCCTAATACACCCACGAATAGGACCAAAACCATACATTGATTTATTTAGCTCACACCCAACCTTATTATATAACATTGAATTGAACTGCCTTTTTTCCATAGCTTCTTCTTGCCCTTTATTTGTAAATATAATAGATGAATAGTCAATAATTATTTTATTATTTTATTTCCCATACTAATTAAACATATAAATCCAATTGAATTGGTAAGATCGTTAATTAATAAAATAAAGAATACATAGTGAAAGAAATAATTATCTTTATACAAAAAGTAGTTCAAGCAAGTTTAACTCATAGAAGAAGACACGAGCGTTAATACTTTTAGTATAGGACCCCGGTTTTTCAAGAAAAGGGAGGGGTCCCTAGCTCTGTGCAATTTAATTTCCAAGTAGATTGGATTGGGGTTAAGTTGTAATTTATAACCAGGGTCTTGTTATTATTTTCAATTCAAAAATGAACAAGGATTGAGTATACCAAAAAAAAGTGTCTCACCAATACTTTTTGATTATGGAGAGGAAAAAAAGGGGTTTTACGTAATTAACTTACGGAAATTTCACTCACGAAGATTAATGAATAAGAAAAGCTTTTTTGTCCAAGATTTGAAAAATATGAATTGGATTGAATCTATCGAAATTAATTGCTTTGCCAACCCAACACAAATAAGCACTAATGATGAAATAAAAATTATAAAATACAAATAAAGAATGTGAATGCAATCCCTAGGGCTATACGGATTCGAACCGTAGACCTTCTCGGTAAAACAGATCAAACTAATAAATATCTAAATGATTCAAACTGTTTCAAAGACCCAACATGCATTTTGTTGCATTGGGCTCTTTCATCAACTGATGACAAGATCAGTTAGTTCACCATATTTTTTCTTATTTTTACAGTAAAAAAAAGAAGATAGTGAGATGGCTCCATGTGCTCTGATTCATTACTTAGATTCTGACCCAAGAGCAATACCAAAGTGTTTAAAAAAAGGGATTGCCTTGACGTAGGTCTGCCTCCGGCCTAGATTCAAATGCAACTTAAAAAGTTAAATCGAGTCTCTATCGTACGCTCCAAGAGTAAAATATGAGACTTTATACACCTTAAAGTTCATAGGACGACAAAAGGTTATTTTGAGGCCCTTATACTCATTATGCCTAGCATTGAATAGACTTAGTATTTACCTTATCAATTCTCAAATCAATGATGAGTTCCATTTGGCATCTGAATTGGTATCTGAATCAGATTGAACCAAATAAATATTTGTCAGGCTATTGTCCTCTTATTCTTTCGAATCCATGGAGTAAGACATTCATTTCTCAATAAAACCAAATATATTAATTGCATAATGTACTTTCTTAAAAAGCATTGGCGCACGTGTAAACAAGTTGCTCTACCTAACTGAGCTATAGCCCTTGTCATAGATATCTTACCATATTGGTAATTTCTTGTCAAGATTAATATTAATTTATTACCAAGATAAATATTTAATGATCCGGAAGATAACTCTTTAATAACTTTTTGATTTCTTATTAAGAATTGATTGGTATTGTCTAGAAGTAAGATTCCATCTATAATTTACGAAGTGGGGGGTCTCTTTTTTTCTTTGTAGCGAGAAATAACCTACTTAACTCAGTGGTTAGAGTATTGCTTTCATACGGCAGAAGTCATTGGTTCAAATCCAATAGTAGGTATAACTTATTAGATACCGGAACCAACGGTATCTAATAAGTTTTTTTACACATATTTTTTTTGTTTCAGATTATACTTGATTGTATTAAATTATCGGAATTAAAAAATGAAGTATAAATAAGGATAACTTCTTTTAATTGTTCTGGTATATTAACTAACAGAAAATGACATTGATTGATAGACTTCACTAGGAAATGACATTGATAGATTCGACTCGCGTTCTAGCTCGCCTTAAAGCTAAATTCGCCTCAATTGTTTGTCTCTTACCTTCTGCTTTACTCAAGTTGGTTTTAGCTATTTCAAGAGCTTTCTTAGCTTCTTTTGGATCAATATCAGTACTTATTTCTGCATCATTTCCTAAAATGGTGATTTCATTATTACCTATTCTAGCGAAACCTCCCATTAAAGCCACTGTTAACCATCGGTCCTTGAGGCAGATTTTCAAAAGACCTATATCTACAGCTGTGGCAATAGGGGCGTGGTTTGGTAATACACCGATTTGTCCACTATTAGTAGATAAAATAATTTCGTTCACTTTGGAATTAAAAATAATTCGATTAGGGGTTAGTACACAAAGATTTAAGGTCATTTCTTCAATTTGCTCTCCACTCCTATTCTAAGTTGGTAGCTTTCGCGGTAGCTTCTTCGATGTTACCCACTAAATAGAAGGCTTGTTCGGGAAGACTGTCTAATTCTCCGGAAAGTATAAGTTGAAACCCTTTAATTGTTTCTGCAAGACCCACATATTTCCCTGGAGAACCCGTAAATACTTCTGCTACGAAGAAGGGTTGGGATAAGAAACGTTCTATTTTTCGTGCTCTTGCTACGGTTAAACGATCCTCTTCGGATAATTCGTCCAAACCAAGAATAGCTATAATATCTTGAAGTTCTTTGTAACGCTGTAAAGTTTCCTTAACTCTTTGCGCAATTTCATAATGTTCCTCACCAACGATCCAAGGTTGGAGCATAGTTGATGTTGAATCTAAAGGGTCCACTGCTGGATAAATCCCTTTGGCAGCTAATCCTCTTGATAGTACGGTAGTAGCATCTAAATGTGCAAATGTCGTGGCAGGGGCAGGGTCTGTTAAATCATCTGCAGGTACATAAACTGCTTGAATGGAAGTTATTGATCCTTCTTTGGTAGAAGTAATTCTTTCTTGCAAAGAACCCATTTCCGTACTAAGGGTAGGTTGATAACCTACCGCGGAAGGCATTCTACCTAAGAGGGCAGATACCTCTGATCCCGCTTGAACGAATCGAAAGATATTATCAATGAATAGAAGTACATCTTGCTCATTAATATCCCGGAAATATTCCGCCATGGTTAGGGCAGTCAAACCCACCCTCATACGGGCTCCCGGCGGCTCATTCATTTGACCATAGACTAAAGCTACTTTTGATTCTGCAATTTTGTTTTTGTTAATAACTCCGGATTCTTTCATTTCCATATAAAGATCATTTCCTTCACGAGTGCGCTCGCCTACTCCACCAAATACAGATACACCCCCATGAGCTTTAGCAATGTTGTTGATCAATTCCATAATGAGTACTGTTTTACCCACTCCAGCCCCTCCAAAAAGTCCAATTTTTCCTCCACGACGATAAGGAGCTAAAAGATCTACTACTTTAATACCAGTTTCAAAGATTGATAATTTTGTATCTAATTGTATAAAGGCGGGTGCAGATCTATGAATCGGAGATGTTGTGCCAGTATCTACAGGACCTAAATTATCAACGGGTTCTCCAAGAACGTTAAAAATGCGCCCGAGAGTAGCCCCGCCGACTGGAACACTTAATGGAGCTCCCGTGTCAATCACTGCCATTCCTCTTGTCAGACCATCTGTTGCACTCATAGCTACAGCTCTAACCTGATTATTTCCTAATAATTGCTGTACCTCACAAGTTACATTTACTTGCTGACCATCAGTATCTCGACTCTTAACTACTAACGCATTATAAATATTAGGCATGTTCCCCGGTGGAAAAGCAACGTCCAGTACGGGGCCAATAATTTGAACAATTCGCCCTAGTTTTTTTTCTTTAATTGCAGAAATTGGGGAAGTAGTAAGACTCGTTGTCATAATCATGATAAAGTAAAATATGTCAAAATTTATTGGGAATATTTATGACTCGAAAATAAAATGTCCGATGGCAAGTGGATCGATTAATTCAATAAGGCATGGGAATCCATAAGAAAGTTAGTACTCAATTTAGTCAATATCGTCCAACCGACCAAATAGAATTCAATCATTTACTCATTCAATAATTTTATTTTCAAGTTCAACTAACCCTTTTTTAAAATAGCAATTTCAAAGTATCAACAAAATCACAAGTATAAGAATAAAAAATGAGGAAGTATGACGACTCATTTATCTATCATTATATCAAATTTCATTCATATTAGGGTTTTATTATTTATAGATATAGAATTTTGAACTTAAATTCGATTTATAATTAATTCATTATTTCTCATTAGATATTGTTATTTCCTTTTTTTATATGGATTTTAGTCTATTCTTTTTTTATACTTTTTTATGGATTAATTATGCTTATTTTCACATATAGAAGTTACATATACAACATATATCAGTGTCAAGACCGAATTTATCTTTAGTATATATTAGATATTTAAATGCAAATAAAAAAAAGAGGATTTTTATAAATTATAAACTTACAAAACAAGTATTGGGTTGCGTCATACATATCAAAGAGTATACAATAATAATGTATTTGGTGAAAATCAAATACGTGGTCTTATTTTATTGATTAAATTAGTAGAAAATTTTAGTTTAATTGAAAATTTTTGGAATCTTTTTTTTTTCAAAAATTAAATTCACGCTTATTCCATGTCGAGTAGACCTTGTCATTGTGAGAATTATTAATTCATTAATTGTAGGGAGGGACTTATGTCACCACAAACAGAGACTAAAGCAAGTGCTGGATTTAAAGCTGGTGTTAGAGATTACAAATTGACTTATTATACTCCTGAATATGAAACCAAGGATACTGATATCTTGGCAGCATTCCGAGTAACTCCTCAACCGGGAGTTCCACCTGAAGAAGCAGGGGCTGCAGTAGCTGCCGAATCCTCTACGGGTACATGGACAACTGTATGGACTGATGGACTTACTAGTTTGGATCGTTACAAAGGGCGATGCTACCACATCGATCCTGTTGCTGGTACTGAAAATCAATTTATTGCTTATATCGCTTATCCTTTAGACCTTTTTGAAGAAGGGTCCGTTACCAACATGTTTACTTCCATTGTGGGTAATGTGTTTGGGTTCAAAGCTCTTTCAGCTCTACGTCTGGAAGATCTACGAATTCCTCCTGCTTATTCCAAAACTTTCCAAGGTCCACCCCACGGAATCCAGGTTGAAAGAGATAAATTGAATAAGTATGGTCGTCCCCTATTGGGATGTACTATTAAACCAAAATTGGGATTATCCGCGAAAAACTATGGTAGAGCTGTTTATGAATGTCTTCGTGGTGGACTTGATTTTACCAAGGATGATGAAAACGTGAACTCACAACCATTTATGCGTTGGAGAGATCGTTTCTTATTTTGTGCTGAAGCTATTTATAAAGCACAATCCGAAACGGGTGAAATTAAAGGGCATTACTTGAATGCTACTGCGGGTACGTGTGAAGATATGATAAAAAGAGCCGTATTTGCAAGAGAGTTAGGAGTCCCTATCGTAATGCATGACTATATAACAGGAGGATTCACTGCAAATACTAGCTTGTCTTATTATTGCCGAGACAACGGTTTACTTCTTCATATTCACCGCGCAATGCATGCGGTTATTGATAGACAGAAGAATCATGGTATGCATTTTCGTGTATTAGCTAAAGCATTACGTATGTCTGGTGGAGATCATATTCATTCTGGTACAGTAGTAGGTAAATTAGAAGGTGAACGCGAGATGACTTTGGGTTTTGTTGATTTATTACGTGATGATTTTATTGAAAAAGACCGAAGCCGTGGTATTTTTTTCACTCAAGATTGGGTCTCTATGCCGGGTGTTTTGCCTGTGGCTTCAGGGGGTATTCATGTTTGGCATATGCCTGCTCTGACTGAGATCTTTGGAGATGATTCTGTACTACAGTTTGGCGGAGGAACTTTAGGACACCCTTGGGGAAATGCACCGGGTGCGGTAGCTAATAGGGTGGCTTTAGAAGCGTGTGTACAAGCTCGTAATGAAGGGCGTGATCTAGCTAGTGAAGGTAATGAAATTATCCGTGAAGCTTGCAAATGGAGCCCTGAACTTGCCGCTGCTTGTGAAGTGTGGAAAGAGATCAAATTCGAATTCAAACCGGTAGACACAATAGACTAGACTAGATAAACGTGCATAATTCAGTAACTCTTGTTTATTCTTCTAAGTGTAATTAACTAAACTCGGCCCAATCCTTTTTTTATTAAAAAAGGATTGAGCCGAATAAAGAATGAGCGAACCTACGCCACCTTTCTTATAATATTTGTATATACCTTCTTTTCTATATATCCATATCAAGAAATTATATCTATAAATATGTACAAAATAGACAAACCTTACCTATAACTTTACATATACAAGATAAGATCTAAGACTAAAGGACTCCATATTTCTTCCATATTTCTATGGTTTCTTGTTAGATTCATAATTAATTTTATGGGTCTTTGCAATTGCTTGGTAGATTTTTTTCTATCCTTTGGTTTTTGTTTTAGACCATAGACCAAGGCAAGTATATCTTCTACGCATTCTGTATATTGTCTCTTTCGTTCCGTGTTGGATTGCAATAAAAACTTATTTTTTTATTCAATTATAAGAAACGGAATTCTTCATAGGAAGAAAAAAATATTTTTCTTTTCAATACAAATTTGTACACGAGATGAGAGAAAATCTTACTTGAATTTATTTACATTTCTAATAAATTTATTGAAATGTAAATTAGTCTATTTATCATTTTGTTGGAACGGAATGACATGACTCTTTTATTCCAACTTGAATTAAATAACTTAATTGTTATTGTTTCTCAAAGGACTTGGTATAATAAAGATTTAAGGTTTCTCATTTTGGTATAGAAGTTATGCGTTTGTATATGTAAGTAAGGGTTCCTCCCAATTCAACCAAAGAAATTTCTTAATAAAAGGATTAAGAAATAAAAAAATATAGAACAAAGGGAGGGAATCCAACAGTTTTATCATTAGATGATATTTAAATATCTATATCGAATCTGCAATAACTCTCTCTGGGGATTTTAATAAAAAAAAGTTTTATTTAATTAATTTCTTAAATTAATTGCAAAATCTAAAAAAACCAATAAAAAAAAAAAGGGGGGGGGACTTTTTTGTGTAAAAGCATAATATGTCTACAATATAATATATGAATAGAATGGAAATGTAAGTGAAATTCTGTTGAATTTATTTTTAAGCGAGACAGGCTTTACAAAAAAATAATGAAACTCTGAAATTTAATAAAAAAAATTATATTTCACCTAATAAGTTCTGGATGAATTGACAATTAGAATCGAGTAATTCAGTACAGTACACATTAATTAGGAGTGCTTCTATGTTTTTGCTTTACGAATATGATATTTTCTGGGCATTTATAATAATATCAAGTGTTATTCCTATCTTGGCATTTGTAATTTCTGGGGCTTTAGCCCCAATTAGTGAAGGAACAGAAAAGTTCTCCAGTTATGAATCGGGTATAGAACCTTTTGGGGATGCTTGGGTACAATTTCGAATTCGTTATTACATGTTTGCTCTAGTTTTTGTTGTTTTTGATGTTGAAACCGTTTTTCTTTATCCATGGGCAATGAGTTTTGATGTATTGGGCGTATCCGTATTTATAGAAGCTTTAATTTTTGTGCTTATCCTAATTGTTGGTTTAGTTTATGCATGGCGAAAAGGGGCATTGGAATGGTATTAGCTCCTGACTATTCAGACAATGAAAAAAAGAAAGGAAAAAAAGAAATGGAGACAGTTATTAATTTGATTGAGTTTCCATTAGTTGACCAAACAATCCCGAATTCCGTTATTTCGACTACATCGAATGATCTTTCGAATTGGTCAAGACTATCCAGTCTATGGCCACTTTTGTACGGTACTAGTTGTTGTTTCATTGAATTTGCTTCATTAATAGGTTCACGATTCGATTTTGATCGTTATGGATTGGTACCAAGATCGAGTCCTAGACAAGCGGACCTTATTTTAACAGCCGGCACAGTAACAATGAAAATGGCTCCCTCTTTAGTAAGATTATATGAACAAATGCCTGAACCAAAATATGTCATTGCTATGGGTGCCTGCACTATTACAGGGGGAATGTTCAGTACCGATTCTTATAGTACCGTTCGGGGAGTTGATAAACTAATTCCTGTAGATGTCTATTTACCAGGCTGCCCACCTAAGCCAGAGGCAGTTATTGATGCTATAACGAAACTTCGTAAGAAGATATCTCGAGAAATCTATGAAGATAGGATTGGGTCTCAACAGCAAAATAGATCCTTTACTACCAATCACAAGTTTCATGTTCGACGCAGTACCCATATTGGAAATTATGATCAAAGATTGTTCTATCAATCACCAGCTATTTCAGAAAGATCTGATGAAACTTTTTTCAAATCCAAAAATTCGAAATTTTCCCACGAATTGGTGAATTAGGTAAATACATTTTCTTTGTAACGAATAACAAAGGTCAATTTTTATAAATTTCATTGTAAATATGAAATCTTCATAGAAAAATGTGGGAGAGATCAAGAAGATGCAGGGTCGTTTATCTGTTTGGCTAGTCAAGCATGAGCTAGTTCATAGGTCTTTGGGTTTCGATTACCAAGGAATAGAAACTTTACAAATAAAACCGGAGGATTGGGACTCCATTGCTGTCATTTCATATGTATATGGTTACAATTATTTACGCTCTCAGTGTGCTTATGATGTATCGCCTGGCGGATTGTTAGCTAGTGTGTATCATCTTACGAGAATACAGTACGGTGTGGATCGACCGGAAGAAGTATGCATAAAAGTTTTTATCCCAAGGAAGAATCCCATAATTCCGTCCGTTTTCTGGATTTGGAAAAGTGCCGACTTTCAAGAACGGGAATCCTATGATATGTTGGGAATTATTTATAATAATCATCCACGTCTTAAGCGTATTTTGATGCCTGAAAGTTGGATAGGCTGGCCTTTACGTAAAGACTATATTACTCCCAATTTTTATGAAATACAAGATGCTCATTGAATGATAAAAAACTAATGTTTCCTTTTATGATTATATGACACGACTCTATATTGCCAGTCAAGCTATCTTTTTTTCTGTTCTAAATGAATGGGCCATAATTTATTTTATATTATGCGTGGGTTAGGTTAAAAAAGGGTTTCATTTTAATTGAGATTCCTGGGTTTGTTTTATAGTATATCATATCCATTTTGGCTGGATATAGGCAGTAGAATAAATTTAAAAGGTTTTATGCCATGAATTTTGTTTTGTATCACGCATATATTAGATAAACTCCATACCATACCCGTAAAGTAACATATGCGGGAATGAAGAAATAGATAGAATATGAAAGAAAATAAAAAATGCACCAAAAGGGGTCGAATTAAAAAGGGAATTTGTACTGTAAAATGGATTCTGTTTATTTCTATCCTTCAACTTCTCTTTTTTTTTTGAATGAAAGATAATCTAAATTTTTTAGTATGGAATACCTATTTACATAATATTTATCTATAAAAAAGGAGGTCTATTTCTCTATATTTATATGAATAAATATGTGTCGTGTTATAAAACTAAAAAAAGTATATCCAGTTATTTTTATGAATTTGATTGATATAAATTAATTACATGTCAGGAACCAGATTTGAACTGGTGACACGAGGATTTTCAGTCCTCTGCTCTACCAACTGAGCTATCCCAACGATTCCTTTTTATTCTATAACATGAGTCGTCTAATAGAATAAATAGAGGACTCATATTTATGTCAATTCTAGGGACTAAGTACGATTTTTATCGTACTTAGTCCCTAGAATTTTTTTTATTTAAAAAAAAGAAGACTTATCTTTGATAAGTGTAAGGATATATGGACTATGAATGATTCTACAATCGGGATTACTTGTCCATATATGTGGATTTGCACGTATATCGTATCTATCCAATTCCTTTTTTTTATTTGTTCAGATTCATCTGGAAACAATAGAGTGAATGTTAAATGTAGCGAATTTTGAACCACCAGCGGAGCGGAAAAAGTAAGGAAATAAATTTTTTTTTTTATTGGGGATAGAGGGACTTGAACCCTCACGATTTATAAAGTCGACGGATTTTCCTTTTACTATAAATTTCATTGTTGTCGATATTGACACGTAGAACGGGACTCTCTCTTTATTCTCGTCCTATTAATATTTTTTTGTTTTAATGAGAAATAAGACTTTGGAATGAATGATTTAATTACTGAATATCCGATTATTCGTTCCACTTTTATTGGCATGGATTCACAAGAAATCGTAAAATTTTCATAGAATTTTTTTTATATAAATTCTAAATTAAGGTCGTCATTATTATTGATTGTTTAATATGTCAGTATGTATATGTACGTATTAGGTATATAAGGTCATCTTTCCTTTCTGTAATTCGGATAGAATTATTCCCCCTACCAAATGCAAACAACTTCATTCGTTAGAACAGCTTCCATTGAGTCTCTGCACCTATCCTTTTTAAATTCTTAGTTTCTAATTTATATATATATATAATGGTATAATAGAATATGGAAAATCTAAAATATATAGAAAATATAAAATTATAAATATAGAAAAAAGTTTTTTTTTAAGCTAAGGATTTGGCTCAGGATTGCCCATTTTTAATTCCAGGGTTTCTCTGAATTTGGAAGTTAACACTTAGTAGGTTTCCATACCAAGGCTCAATCCAATTAAGTCCGTAGCGTCTACCGATTTCGCCATATCCCCCTTTGAGTTGAGACCCTAATTTTCCCATGGAATTAATAAAATATCAATTCATATATCGAAAAAGTATATGCTTTTCTATTTACCCTCTTTCATTCCATCTCTATTGAATAACCTATACTTTTTTTTTGTTCGAATTTAAAAAGATTCTATCATTGATATATCTACAATTCAATATAGATAGATATATTTGGCATCTAATCTATAAGTTCTACATTTTTTATTTTTTCATCGTTATTTAAAATACTAGAACGATCGATACTCCCTCTTATTTTTACGCTATTCTTTTCCGATCTGAATGAAATAAGAAGAATACCTAATTATGATCTGGATTCCGTATTTCTCTTTATTATACTTTTTTATTAGGTAAATCTAAAAAAAGGAACGAAATGAAAATATAAAAAAATGAAAATATAATACAAATATATAAGAAATTAAATAGGAATTAAATATATATATATTTGTTATAAAGTGAAGAAATAGAATATAAAAAAATTTCTATTGGGTATTGAGGTTAATGATCTTTTATATAAGGATATTTTTTATATTCCTATTATATATTCTTATTATATATAATGATATATTCTAGGATTGAAATAGAATAACATATAAATAAAAAAAAGTAGAAATTTATTAATAAGTAATTGTTAAAATAGAATTAATTAATATATACTAATAAAACAAAAATAACAAACAATTAGAAATATACAGTAACCGAGGTCTTTTTGGTTTATTAAGTTCCTATGCACGATTTTGCACAATTTATGTTCTTTTTATGTAAGCCCGCTTAGCTCAGAGGTTAGAGCATCGCATTTGTAATGCGATGGTCATCGGTTCGATTCCGATAGCCGGCTTTTTTTTTTATTTGTTTTTTTTCCATAATTGATCGATAATTTATCCAAATATTGAAAAACTCTTCCTTTTTTTTTTCAAAATAGCTTGTCTTTTATGTCGTAATAACCTACAAGTATGAATAAAAAAAAAGCATTGGAGAAATTAAATTAGATCTCTAGAAACCATAAAACGTAGCCTTAAATTCTTTTCTTATATTATCTGTTTTATATATACTTATATATATAATTTATCTGAATATGAATACAATATATTGATATAATTCTTTTTATTTAGGAACAACATACTATTTTGTAGTACTTTAGTATATTTCTTTTTTTTTTATTTAGTTCAGTTTTAATTTAGATTTATTATTTAAATATTGAAATTTACGTTTCAATAAAAAAAAGGAGTTTTTATGTCTCGTTACCGAGGACCTCGTTTCAAAAAAATACGCCGTCTAGGAACTTTACCGGGACTCACTAGTAAAAGACCTAGATCCGGAAGTGATCTTAAAAACCAATCGCGTTCTGGGAAAAGATCACAATACCGCATTCGTCTAGAAGAAAAACAGAAATTGCGTTTTCATTATGGTCTAACAGAACGACAATTACTTAGATATGTGCATATCGCTAGAAAAGCAAAAGGATCAACGGGTCAGGTCTTATTACAATTACTCGAGATGCGTTTGGATAACATTATTTTTCGATTGGGTATGGCTTCGACCGTTCCTGGAGCCAGGCAATTAGTTAATCATAGACATATTTTAGTTAACGGCCATATAGTAGATATACCAAGTTATCGTTGCAAACCCCAAGATATTATTACTACAAAAGATAAACAAAGATCAAAAGCTCTGGTTCAAAATTATATTGACTCATTCTCCCGCCAGGAATTGCCGCAACATTTGACTGTCGATTCATCCCAACATAAAGGATTCATAAATAAAGTAATAGATAGTAAATCGGTGGGTTTAAAAATTAATGAGTTGTTAGTCGTAGAATATTATTCCCGTCAGATTTGAGCCTACCGAAAACGAAATGAGGAAAACTTTCCCCCCTTTTGACAAAGTCAATTCAGAGCTTGGATCTCCTTTTACATATTACAAAAGGATACACCGGAAATTAAGACCGAAATTGGCAACCTTTTAGGTACTTTGTTTTTTATGTACACGGAATCTCTATCAAATAAAGTTCTTATTGTTGGGAGAGGAATTCTTTTATTCATTGTTATTTTATTTGATCCATTGCGATCGGTAACATTGACGAATTAGTTGAAGTTACAAAAACGGAAAGAGAGGGATTCGAACCCTCGGTAAACAAAAGCCTACATAGCAGTTCCAATGCTACGCCTTGAACCGCTCGGCCATCTTTCCGGCATAATCTTTCTTTCTTATTATTGATCAGAAACTGACCGAATAGCGAATTAATGCTATTCTTGCAGTACAGATACAGCTAATCAATTCTAATCTAATAAAAAAAGAAAATCTTCAAAGAATAAAAATATTCCTTTTTTTTTTTATCATGATGAAATACAAATTTCTATAATTATAAGAATCCAATCTGCAGGAAAATAAAATTATTGATTCTTTAACTTAATAGTAATACTTTTGTTCACTGTTATACTACTTAAGTAAGATAATAATTAGATAAAAATATTTAGTATTTCTTACTTTTCAAAAAAAAACTATTTGAGTATAAAGTCCATCTTTTAGTCTATTTTTATGTTATTTCGTACTGTAGAATTCCTTTGTTTGTGAGATCATCTTTCTTCGACGAGGGAAATGAGAAGAATTAAAAATGGATTGCTAATTATGCCTAGATCTCGTATAAATGGAAATTTTATTGATAAGACCTCCTCAATTGTGGCCAATATCTTATTACAAATAATTCCGACAACTTCAGGAGAAAAGGAGGCATTTACCTATTACAGAGATGGTGCGATTTGATTCTTTTTGTTTTAGCCCTGAGTCTTACGATAAAGAAACATGATTCAAGATAGAAAGATAAAATTATTAAAATAAAACTACGCTTGATGAAGGTGAAGTTTGGAGATGGAACAATTCCTTCTGTCGTGTATCCTCGATTGATGCAGCCTCAGATGCTTACATTGTTGATTTTAGTATTGAGCGAAAGGTTAACCTATGGGTTCTGTATTATGAGTCACTCTTACTTACTACCGATAGGCAGCATAGGGGAAGAAGCACTACACCTAGGAATCAACAAGATTAAAACTTTGTTATAAACTACCCCTTTTCCTTATTGGTATTGGGACTAATAAGAATGGTTAGGACAATAAACATCCATCTCGTTTGTATTTTGGATACCCGTATAACCATCGAAGATCGTTGAAGTGACTAATTCCTGAAAATAAGGGACGTTGAGGACAAAGAAATTGTTTGAGTTATCATTTTTATCCGACACTGCTACGATTAGTGTTAAGAAAAAAAAAGCTCTTGCAGGAAGGCTGGCTAGAAATTTCTTGTAAAAATACTAGCCCCTGTCAGTTCATAATGAGAAGAATTAAATTTAACTTCCATGGATTATTCACTTTAGAATACTATGCACAGAAGGGAGGAGCCGTATGAGATGCAAATTTCACGTACGGTTCTGGAACGGAGATTCTTTGAATAGAATAAACGACCGTAACGGATGTCGGCTCAATCCGAAGGAAATTATGCGGAAGCTTTACAGAATTATTATGAAGCTATGCGACTAGAAAGCGATCCCTACGATCGAAGTTATATACTCTATAACATAGGACTTATACACACAAGCAACGGAGAACATACGAAAGCTTTGGAATATTATTTTCGGGCACTAGAACGAAATCCGTTCTTACCACAAGCTTTTAATAATATGGCCGTGATCTGTCATTACGTGCGACTATCTCCACTATAGAAATAAGGAAAAAAGATAAAATGAACTAGTAAATACTAGAAAGAAAGGGCTTTCTACATATGCATCGTCCAAAACAACGATTTTTAGAAGCTGTAGCAAGGAAAAATACTTCGCGGGAACCAAAACCTGAAAAAAAAGGGTATGGCCTATATATTTATATTCTATGGATAAAGGATACAATTGATAAAGAAAGCACCGTAAAGATTAATTAACTTTGGATCGATACAATAAGAACTGCTTGCTTATCTCATGATATGAGAGTTAGGAATCTACTTATGTAATAGAGTTGATCCACTAAAGTATTGAGCAGCGGTGTAGCATCAAATCCCAAAGATAGTAAGTTTTCTTTCTTATGTAAGAAAGTCTTTTTCAAAAATTCTATATGAATTACATCTATGAAACCGAGATAGTTACCTTTCATAAACTGATAATAATAATTATATAGGGGGATACCTATATTTTATTCTTCTGAAATGAAGGTGGGAGAAAAGATAAAACTGATTTATTATTTATTGATTAAAATTAGAGTTTAAAACTTATGTAATTAACTTCTTCTGGTTAATCCAAGAAAATAAGAAATGGATTTCGGAAAAAAAGAATTCAGTTAAATAAATAAAGTGGATTAAGATGGGTCGCCAAAAGAATTAATTGGGAGCCGTATGAGATAGGAAACTCTCAAGTACGGTTCTAAGGAAAGGAATTTACTTACCTATTCCGACCGGGGAGAACAGGCCATTCGACAGGGGGATTCTGAAATTGCAGAGGCTTGGTTCGATCAAGCTGCTGAGTATTGGAAACAAGCTATAGCGCTTACTCCAGGCAATTATATTGAAGCACGTAATTGGTTAAAGATCACAAGGCGGTTTGAATTTGAATAAGACCACTCTTTTTTTTATTTGGTTATTGGATACATTAATTAAATCAAATAGATCCTTCTCTGGTAGGATTCAATCAACAAGGAATTTCATTATATTCTTTTCGAAACTAATTTTATTTTTTATTTGTAGATTATTTCATAAGAATAAAAGGTAGGAACACAATAGAATATAGAATGAATATAACTCATAAAAGATACCTTTTTTTAAGGTAATGGTTAAATATAGATATCATAATATATTCTATTAATTATTAATAATTGATCTTGTAATTTATAATAGACTAATAAGAGATTATGCTGCATGAAAGTATATTCATATAATTAAATTATTTATACAATAATAATACCTTTACGAATACACTAGACTAAGTTGCACAAAAAATTAATTTTTGCGTCACGCCATGAAAAGATTTAAACTTTTTTAAAAGGTCCATTGCGCGCCCAAAAGCTATGTCATAATAGATCCGAACACTTGCCCTAAATTGATTTTAATATAATAATTGCTCCAGTAAATAACTAAAAAAATGGGAGATAGGAAAGAAAGGAAATGTTTATAAATATCTATCTCTCAGAGGTTTACTAAAAACTTAACTATTGGCGGGTCTCTTTGTATGTGTTGTCCGGAAAGAGGAGGACTCAATGATTATTCGTTCGCCGGAACCAGAAGTGAAAATTGTAGTGGATAGGGATCCCGTAAAAACGTCTTTCGAGCAATGGGCCAAACCAGGTCATTTCTCAAAAACCATAGCTAAAGGTCCTGATACTACTACGTGGATCTGGAACCTACATGCTGATGCTCACGATTTTGATAGTCAGACTAGTGATTTGGAGGAAATCTCTCGAAAAATCTTTAGTGCTCATTTTGGTCAACTCTCCATTATCTTTCTTTGGCTGAGTGGCATGTACTTTCATGGTGCTCGTTTTTCTAATTATGAAGCATGGTTAAACGATCCTACTCACATTGGACCTAGTGCCCAAGTGGTTTGGCCAATAGTGGGTCAAGAAATATTGAATGGTGATGTTGGTGGGGGTTTCCGAGGAATACAAATAACCTCCGGGTTTTTTCAGCTTTGGCGAGCTTCCGGAATAACTAGTGAATTACAACTGTATTGTACCGCAATTGGTGCTTTGTTTTTTGCATCGTTAATGCTTTTTGCTGGTTGGTTCCATTATCACAAAGCTGCGCCGAAATTGGCTTGGTTTCAAGATGTAGAATCCATGTTGAATCACCACTTAGCAGGATTATTAGGACTTGGGTCTCTCTCTTGGGCGGGACACCAAATTCATGTATCTTTACCGATTAACCAATTTCTCGACGCTGGAGTGGACCCTAAAGAAATACCACTTCCTCATGAATTTATCTTAAATAGGGATCTTTTAGCTCAACTTTATCCTAGTTTTGCTGAAGGAGCAACTCCCTTTTTTACCTTGAATTGGTCAAAATATGCAGATTTTCTTACTTTTCGTGGAGGATTAGATCCAATAACAGGGGGTTTGTGGTTGAGCGATATTGCTCATCATCATTTAGCTATTGCAATTCTTTTCCTGATAGCCGGTCATATGTATAGGACCAACTGGGGTATTGGTCATGGCCTGAAAGATATTTTAGAGGCGCATAAGGGTCCCTTTACAGGTCAGGGTCATAAAGGCCTTTATGAAATCTTAACAACATCATGGCATGCTCAATTATCTCTTAACCTAGCTTTGTTAGGTTCTTTAACCATTGTTGTAGCTCACCATATGTATTCCATGCCTCCTTACCCATACTTAGCTACTGACTATGGTACACAACTTTCTTTGTTCACGCATCACATGTGGATTGGTGGATTTCTCGTCGTTGGTGCTGCTGCACATGCAGCTATTTTTATGGTAAGAGATTACGATCCAACTACTCGATACAACGATCTATTAGATCGTGTTCTTAGGCACCGTGATGCAATCATATCACATCTAAACTGGGTATGTATATTTCTAGGTTTTCACAGTTTTGGCTTGTATATTCATAATGATACCATGAGTGCTTTAGGACGTCCTCAAGATATGT